AAAGTCCACAGACCACCTAATTGACACCAACGGGTGAAATCCCCTTGTGCTTCAGGGCCCCAGAGTAGCAACAAAGAATGTGCTAAACTATTAGCGGGAGTAGAAACTGCAGCGGTTAAGAAATTGCAACCTTCCAAATAGGAACTTGCCAATCCATGGGTATACCACGAGGTTACAAAAGTTGTACCCGTGAACCAACCTCCTAGAGCGAAATAAGCACAAGGAAAGAGCAATAAGCCGGACCAACCCACAAAAACGAAACGGTCCCTACGTAACCAATCATCCATAATATCAAATAAATCATTTTCTTCTTTGGTAAATCTACCAAGGGCTATAGTCATAGTGATCCTCCTATTCAACTACTTCAACCATTTCCGAGCACCTCATATCATTTCCGAGACATAAGAGAGTCCATTATATATGAACAATTCCTCGTTCAATGCCCCCCTACAATGGGTTTCGAAGATACAAATTCTTTTTTCTATTGGGCCCACAGACTGAACTAGGTAAATCCGGGAGCTCATATCTATTAGTTATCGATTAGTCTTACTATATACTATATAATTATCTATATAATTATCTATATAATTATTTGAATAACTATTTGAACCCCTAATTTATTTGCCTTAACCATTAATTTAATATTAAATTAAGGTTAGACTGGAAATGGAAGGCCTTTTCTCGCATTTGTTCTATATTGCATTGGCGCACCAAAACCAACAAAACAATATTCTGTATCAGATTTTGAATCGAGAAAAGATATTGAAAAATAGATTTTCGAAATTTTATATGTAGCGGAAAAAAATAGCAATTTCTTTCTATGGAGCATCCAGTAACAAGAAGATTAAATCGGAAAGATCGACAAATTCTTGTGCGGTCCAAGAAATAAATCCGCATCTACAATATTAATCTAATCTGTATTATATCGAATTTAAATATCAGAATAGCGGATATAGTCATGATTCAATGAGTCAGGTCCACTTACTTTTTCTTGATTTATGATTTTATAAGTTTATGTTGGGTTTGATAGGATAGGAACAATGGATAAGTGGGAATACTTCGGTTTGGCGATAACCAATAGGGTTTTGGATATCTAGAATATTGATGCCCCAAGACCAAATGAATAATGAGACATGAGGAGGATTACTATGTCAAGTATAGAATGGACTCGACCCTAGCTGAGAACGAATAAGACTTGAGCTTAGTGAAAGAGCCCTTTATCGGATTTGAACCGATGACTTACGCCTTACCATGGCGTTACTCTACCGCTGAGTTAAAAGGGCTCCTTTATGAAATTCATTAATTAGTCATTTATTTTATATCATAAGTCTATTGCACGTATCTATATATGTATATATATGCATAGGTTCTCTTTCGGGAACAAGAAATTCGATTTACCTAGTAAGGTGTAAGATTATTATTATTTTTTTTTCTTCAAAAAAAATACAGTGAATTATTTCAAGACCAACCCTACTTGCTTTGTTTTGACCCATCATAACACGATTCACTTGATTGATACCTGTACCAATCCGACATCGACATAGATAGAATCAAGATATTTTCGTGAATTATATGTGATGGGGGGATTCGTACCCTGAGCCGAATTCCATAAAAACAAAATCTTTCGGATTTTGTTTTTATATTGACAATTCCAAAAAACTGATCATACTATCCATCATAGTATGATGACGGTCGGGCGGATATGCCCCTATCGTCTAGCGGTTCAGGACATCTCTCTTTCAAGGAGGCAGCGGGGATTCGACTTCCCCTGGGGGTAAAGTACTACGAAAGGAAGTTAATCATAGATTATCACTAAGCATAGAATGAATTCTTCCTGGGTCGATGCCCGAGCGGTTAATGGGGACGGACTGTAAATTCGTTGGCGATATGTCTACGCTGGTTCAAATCCAGCTCGGCCCAATAATTCGCCTCTCCATGAGTATGATCTAACCCATTTATCCTCCAGAAATATAAATGCCCAACCCGTAGAAATAAGGAAAAAGAGTCCTTTTTTCTCATTGAAAGATTCATTATCTTATGATATCAGTATATCATTTGTTTCTCTGTTACAACACGATTTAAAAAACCATAAGAACATGTATACCATACACTCCGCTGGGATTGTAGTTCAATCGGTCAGAGCACCGCCCTGTCAAGGCGGAAGCTGCGGGTTCGAGCCCCGCCAGTCCCGAACCTAGGATCCGTTGGATTTTTTAATTCATTCCTCCCTATTTCCCTAAATAGGGGGGATAAGATCTAATCCCCAATAAAGAGATCCTCTTTTCCTTTGTTTTTTTTTTTTTTATCAATGAGATAAAGTGCCCGTATTTTTACCGGGGGTAGATAAAAAAAAAGATTCCTTTGTTGTACGGTACACAATGAACTTAACAAAATTACCTCGACGGAGCGGAGTACTTTTTCTTTTTAGTTCTTTTTGGGTTAAACTTTAACTTTTTCTAGCTCCAATTTGTGTATTCTCAATTACTAATTGAAAATCTATCTCATTCTTATTCAAATTACCTGACGAATTCTTGATGTATGCGCTCCTAGCAACGGCCCCTTTTTGTAAATTTATTGGAATATTAGATATTTTAATTATCCTTATTTGTATTTAATTTCTACTGTTTGGGTCTACGTATGACCTAATAGAATACCGGTCATATGATATTACATTAGATAATTCCATGTATCAGTAGTATAAAGAAGGAGAATTGTATAAAGAAAAAAAGAAGAGGATAGATTATAGAAAAGAAAGAGTAAATAAAGTATGAAAGGTTTAATAGGATTCTTGATGAACCCAGAAATTTCCCCCCCCTTTTTTTATAGATAAAGAATCTCCCTATGTTATACTATTCCATTTTCGACGATTAATCGATTTGATGGATCAGATATATTGTTATTCATAATATTGATTTGATTCAGTATTATCAGGATACAATTTCTCCTATTTATTGAATTTTCAATTTACAAGAGTAAAATTTATCATCTCTATGGGATTAGATCCCGAGTTATTGCAAAGCAAAAAATAAAATAATAATCAGATTATGGAAGTCAATATCCTAGCATTTATTGCTACTGCACTGTTCATTCTAGTTCCTACCGCCTTTTTACTTATCATCTATGTAAAAACAGTTAGTCAAAATGATTAATTTGAATGAGTCCTAAATTATTAGTTCTTAATCAATGATTAATGATTAAAAAAATGAACGAAAAGGATTTTTAAAAGTAAGTATTAAATTAAATGAAGTGATCGGGCTGGAACCAGAAGTGCCCGAGATAGTGTGTAGATAATTCTTTCTACACACTATCTACTTAATATATATGAGATATATATGAGTATTATATATGGTTAGTATTGTATACTATATTATTTTATTAGCATTTTCTATTAGTTAATATATTTAGTAGTTATATTAGTTAGTAGTTATATTAGATATTTAGTAGAGTGGATTTTTTAGACTTTGTTATATTAAATAAAGTTATATTAACTAAAGTCGAATTCTAGAAATTCGAAAAGTTCAAGTTGTATTGTATATGGCGGATATATTCTTTATTTACATGGATAAATATGTTTATATATGTACATATAAATACTACTTAAGTTAAGGCTTTGCAAAACGGTAAGTTCAAAATTGATACAATTCGATTACTCAATTAGTAGTACCCCTAGAGTCCACTCCTTCCCCATACTACGAGTGAAAGGGAAAATGTAAAGACTACCATTAAAACAGCCCAAGCGAGACTTACTATATCCATGTAAATTATGTCCCCTATCTCTTTCTATCTCTATTAAAGAATTATTCCATTATTACATTATTAATCAATAATCATAGTGGAATCAACGGCACAGTGTCAAAATTTGATTTTGAGCTCAATCCAATGAAGCTAATCGTAACAAACCCTATACTTCAAGTATTATATACTTTGATTTTTCTGGTCTAGTGCAGTCTGGAAGTATTAAGAAAAAATACGATACACACCCTTTCTTTGGAAATATCAAAAGGAATGCTTCTCTCTTTTCTAATGGAAAATGTAGGATATAGTAAGACCTATTGTTTGTTTTGGCTTTGTCACCCTTCTTTCATAAATAAAAGATCTAAAAATATACCGTCAAGATAGGTAAATATTTACGAGATACCTATATTCTTATTTGTCCTACTTTCTTTCTTTCTGTTAAAGAGTGGGAAAAGACCACTACAGCTATTACATATGCATACATTCTTTTTTTTATAATCCCCCTATTCCTACGATGACAAAAGATTTTTTTTTTACTTTTATTTACTCTAGAAAATATAAAATAAAATATAAAAGCCGACCTACTATCCTGATTGAATACCTGAGCACTCGGACTCCCCGGGGAGTCTGGACAAAATAAAATATCTTCAGCCCTCCTCGCAACTCCTATATAAATGGATTTCCAACCGGTCTGCCCAATCTAATTCCGAACAGTTTCAGTAGACACTAACTAAGTCTGCTGGGTTAGTATAAAATAATTAAGACGTCTTGAACGTCTTTTGTATAATACTTCTTTTCTTCAATCCTAGAAACAAAAATTTCGTGTTCTTTAAGAATCCTTTGGGTACAGGAATTTCCAGCCTATTACTTTCTTTCCTAATTCTGACTCCCAGAATTGACTCTTACTTATCTATCATCTATCATTAAATTCACTTCTTTATACTTACTATAATTTATTCTTTATACTTACTATAATTTAAATTAATAAGTAAAATAAGTAAAGATTGCTTCGTCTCGATTAGTATCGGGTTTGGCCACACCCCAAACCCATATTTGGAGAAAATAATTTCTTTTATAGAATATAGAAACCCGGGGATTTTTAAAATCTTAAAATAAAGTATCGATGGTACTAGTCCTTTGCTTATGCTTCTGCGGAGCAAGAACTCGTCGAGTTAGATTAGCAGGATAAAAAACCCGATTTATTTTGTTAATCAGGCGACACCCGGATTTGAACTGGGGATAAAGGATTTGCAGTCCCCCGCCTT